CGAGGTATAATGACAGACCGAGAGGCTCGACTAGAAAGAATAGGCGGAGAAATTTTGTGTTATATATGGTAATCCTTCTAATATCCGATATGAAACTTCTTTTTTGTGAAAAAGAAAAGAGAAGGGGTGGGTTGGTTCTTCCTCTACTAGTTGATACTTCAAGGGGGTTTTACCTGGAATGAAAGAACAAAAATGGATTCATGAAGGTTTAATTACTGAATCGCTTCCCAACGGTATGTTCCGGGTTCGTTTAGATAATGAAGATATGATTCTAGGTTATGTTTCAGGAAAGATCCGACGTAGTTTTATACGGATACTGCCAGGAGATAGAGTAAAAATTGAAGTAAGTCGTTATGATTCAACCAGAGGTCGTATAATTTATCGACTCCGCAACAAAGATTCGAAAGATTAGGTGTTTTTTAACTTCACCATTTCTTTCGTAGGAATACGATTCGAAATCGAAAATTTCAAGAAACTTATTTTCTTCCAAAAAGTGGATTCAAAATTAAAGTAAGGAGTGGCAAATATGAAAATAAGAGCTTCCGTTCGTAAAATTTGTGAAAAATGTCGACTAATCCGTCGTCGGGGACGAATTATAGTAATTTGTTCCAACCCAAGACATAAACAAAGACAAGGATAATAAAACTCGTTTAAAGACCTGATATACAAATAGGGAATCTGTTTTGACATGAAATGGATATATCCATACATCTCTGACTCAAATTTATGAGATCATAAAATATGGCAAAAGCTATACCGAAAAAGGGTTCACGTGGACGTATTGGTTCACGTAAGAGTACACGTAAAATACCAAAGGGGGTTATTCATATTCAAGCAAGTTTCAATAATACCATTGTGACTGTTACAGATGTACGCGGGCGGGTGGTTTCTTGGTCCTCTGCCGGTACTTGTGGCTTCGGAGGTACAAGAAGAGGGACGCCGTTTGCTGCTCAAACCGCAGCGGCAAATGCTATTCGTGCAGTAGTAGATCAAGGTATGCAACGAGCAGAAGTCATGATTAAAGGTCCAGGTCTCGGAAGAGACGCAGCATTACGAGCTATTCGCAGAAGTGGTATACTATTAACTTTCGTACGGGATGTAACCCCTATGCCACATAATGGCTGTAGACCCCCGAAAAAAAGACGTGTGTAGAAATAAAAAAGGAAGATATTTGAATAGTAAGAGAAACAAGAGAAATAAATGATTCAATGATCTGATCAAATAATATTATTATGGTTCGAGAGAAAATAACAGTATCTACTCGGACACTACAGTGGAAGTGTGTTGAATCAGCAGCAGACAGTAAGCGTCTTTTTTATGGGCGCTTTATTCTGTCTCCGCTTATGAAAGGTCAAGCAGACACAATAGGCATTGCGATGCGAAGGGCTTTGCTTGGAGAAATCGAAGGAACATGTATCACACGCGCAAAATCTGAGAAAATATCACACGAATATTCTACGATAACGGGTATTCAAGAATCAGTACATGAAATTTTAATGAATTTGAAAGAAATCGTATTGAGAAGTAATCTCTATGGAACTTGTGAGGCGTCTATTTGTGTCAGAGGCCCTGGATATGTAACTGCTCAAGATATCATCTTACCGCCTTATGTAGAAATCGTCGATAATACACAGCATATAGCTAGCTTGACAGAACCCATTGAGTTGGTTATTGGATTACAAATAGAGAAGAATCGCGGATATCTTATAAAAGCGCCAAATACCTTTCAAGATGGAAGTTATTCTATAGATCCTGTATTCATGCCTGTTCGAAATGCGAATCATAGTATTCATTCTTATGAAAATGGTAACAAAGAAATACTATTTCTCGAAATATGGACAAATGGAAGTTTAACTCCTAAAGAAGCACTTCACGAAGCCTCCCGGAATTTGATTGATTTATTGATTCCCTTTTTACATACCAAAGAAGAAAATCTAAATTTAGAGGACAATCAACACATGTTTCCTTTACCCCCTTTTACCTTTTATGATAAATTGGCTAAACTAACAAAAAAAAAAAAAAAAATGGCGTTGAAATCGATTTTTATTGACCAATCAGAATTGCCTCCCAGGATCTATAATTGTCTCAAAAGGTCCAATATATATACATTGTTGGATCTTTTGAATAACAGCCAAGAAGATCTTATGAAAATGGAGCATTTTCGCATAGAAGATGTCAAACAAATTTTAGGGATTCTAGAAAAAAATTTCGTAATTGATTTACCGAAAAATAAGTTTTAAATCCATTGGATTTTTTCATGTTTTTTTTAGAAAAAGGCCAAATAAAGGGTTTTGAATATTTAGGACAATTCATATATATTCGGAATCCGCATAGATTCATAATTTAATTGAATAGATGTATCTAGGGAGAATTCACTTTGAAGCGACTGTTCCCTAGATACATACGTCGTGATATTTTATTTCACAATTGAATCAATCAATTTAAAAAAGACCTAAAGTTAGGGATTTATCAATAGGTAATGTTGCACCAATACCCAACC